TTCCCTTCTTTGTTTGTCTGCTTTGAGGGAGAAGGTCCCGTTGAGTTCTTAATAATTATAAGATTTTTTTATAAAATAATTGAATAAGTTCTATTTACTCAACAAATATTCCCCCTCCTCTTTTGTTTGTCCACCACTTTTTCTATTTATAGTATACGTAATTATTATAATAAGTAATAATTCTAAAAAAACGTTCTGATACGTCTGTAAAAAAATCAAAACTAACCCCAGGAATGTTTGACGAACAGTATATTATTTCGACACAAGAAAAGGATTTTTCACACCCTTTTCTTGTGTCGAAGACTAGGAAGACGAATAACCCCTCTCAGAAATATTTGTTCCCTTCATTTATATTTATCCGTTCTATTTCACGTTTACTTTTGTATAGGATCTAGCCGAAGTGAATTTTAGTAGACATTTTATGACATTTCAATTTGACAATAGCAACATAATAACATCACCGCAATTTTGATAAAAAAACAACAAAAGAAGGGGTCAAGTCAAATAGTCTTCTTCAAAATCTACATACTATGGCTAGTAATGTGGTACTAAGGAATTCCCGACATCTCTAGACTAGAAATAGAAAAAGAGTATAAACAAACAAAAGGCTTTTTAAAATTTTATTTTTTATCAGAGATAATCATATCATATAATAATTACTAAAAATAATTTGGTTCTTTTTACAAATTTGAGGTCGATAAATCCGCGAGTCTAGAAATTCATTTCGGACAATTGAACCTTCTCGAACTGTTTCTTTTTAAGAACCAAAAAGATTTGTGCCAAAATAACAGATGCGAAGAAGAACAAAAGGCCTTGTACACGTAATGGATCTTGAAGTACTATTTCTGCATCTCCCTGACCAAATCCACCCACATTAGGATTACTTGTCAACGGTTGATCCAATTTGATAGATTCGCCTTCTGAAATAAGAAGTTCTGGCCCCCGAGGGATAATATCAACCACTTGACGTCCATCCGATGTATCCGCTATGGTTATTTCGTATCCCCCCTTTTCTTTTCGTAGGATTTTGCTTACTATACCAGATGCTGTAGCATTATAAACTGTATTGTTACTCTTGCTCCCGTCAGGATAAATCTGGCCCCTTCCCCTGTTTCCGCCTACGTAAATAGGATATTTTAAGAAGTGAATGTCTTTCTTAGTAGCGGGGTCGGGGGAAAGAATAGGAAAGGTTATTTCACTATATTTCTGACCAGGAACAGGGCCTATGACAAGAATATTTTTTTGATTGGGGCGGTAGCTCTGAAAAGACAGATTGCCCATCTTTTCTTTTATCTCGGGGGAAATACGATCGGGAGGGGCTAATTCAAAACCCTCTGGTAAAATAAGAACAGCCCCCACATTCAAAGCCCCTTTTTTACCATTAGCAAGAACTTGTTTTAGTTGCATATCATAAGGAATTCGAACAACTGCTTCAAATACAGTATCGGGAAGTACCGCTTGCGGAACCTCAATATCGACCGGTTTATTAGCTAAATGGCAATTGGCGCATACAATACGTCCAGTCGCTTCTCGTGGATTTTCATAACCCTGCTGTGCAAAAATGGGATATGCATTTGAAATGGATGTACGAGTTATGATATATATCATGAGCGATACGGAAATAGATCGAGTAATCTGTTCCTTTATCCAAGAAAAAGTATTTCTAGTTTGCATGGTCCAAGCATTGATCCCAAAAATTTCTACAATAAATTGGGGTAGGTCACTAATGGAGTTTCCTATCCACGATTCTGTTATTTACTGGAATAATTTGACTGGATTAATAGAAATTCATTTCTATTTTTATAGAAATATAGAAGGAATCCGCGGGATGGCTAGAAATATAAAGTGATTTTCAACGCTTTGCTTATATACAACTGCAAAGTAAGAAACATTCTAATTGGATTAGGTAGATAATTTTTCAGTCATTCATTGAATGATAAATCACTACAAGTGACGGAGATACGCGATTTAAATAACGGAAAATCCAATATTTGAAAATTGTATCTACAATGACTGGAAAAGTGGAAACAAGGCCAGATATAATTTGATCATTATGAACAAATCCAAAATCCTTGTAGACAAAGCCAATCAGCAGTTCCCAACCATGCGGCGAATGAAATCCGATACACAAATCAGTTAATAAAAGAAGAGAAAAAGCTTTTATTGTGTCACTTAAGTTATATAGGAATTCCTGAGCCCAAGAGTTAAGAATAAAAAGTTTTTTATTACCCAAAATAGAATAACCACTTAGAATAAGGAAACAGATTATATTTGTCGAGAAGTTCAAAATCGTATGAATATGACCCTCGTTGTGTATCTTGATTAATTGGATTGTTTCTTTGTGAATTCCTATACCAAGGTTTTGTAGATGTGTCTCCGAGTATTCCTTGATCATTTCCTCTAACAAAAGAAGTTCCTCTAATTCTATAAATTTTTCTAGAATACTCTTTTCTTCAATATCATTCAAAAAAGTTTCGGATTGCCTAGTATTACACCAATTAGAAACCCAAGATTCCAGACTTTTTTGAAATGAGAGAGAAATCCACCAGGGCAAAAATACTATAGATGCAAGATATAAAAGAGAAGTGAATGCTTTCTTTTTTGCCATTTTTCAATGTAATTGTTAATAAACCCATCTCATTCGTCGACTCTATGTAATCTAATATTTCTCTCACGCATCAGTTCTATTAAAAGTCTCAATTCCAACAAGTAAAAAAAGGGGGGAATTTCCTTATTTAGAAATGGTTGATTATGAGATATTTCAATTTTTTCTTATTTTTTTTTTTGAATTGAGTTGTGTATATTTCGATACATATAAAAGATCCCCAAAAGAGTTTTTTTATACTTGTTCCATATATGTCTGCTTTGACTCGAATGAATGTTCTGAAGAAACCTCGGTTAAGTTATGTTATATATGTTATAGAATGATTCTTGCGTTTTTGCCCTTCTGCTGAGAAAGCATTTATTTCTCGGCTCATTGGTTAAAATACTTCAATTGGTACACGCAAGAAATAGGCCAATTCAGCAGCTTTTTGTTCCATTTCCCGTGGAGTAAAATTCTCATCAGTACGAGTCAATGGAATGGCTCCCTGGCCTCTGATATCCATATAAAGGACACGCCGAGCATAAATACCCTCTTTAACTTCTATTCTGATGGACTGAATATCTTTTATAAAAAATCGGAGGAAGACCCTCCGATTTTTTCCAGGAAATCCCCAACGAAAGATACACACTATTCCTTCTTTTCTATCAAATCGATCATAACCACTACCTACATTCCACGAAATTGTGCACCACAAATAGGAGCTAATAAAAAGACCCGCGATCCCATAGAAAGACATCACAATTCCTTGTGGAAAAAAAACTATTTGCTGAGACGGAAATAAAGATATCAAATTTCTACCAAGATAACTCGAGGTTCCAACCAACAAGAATCCTAATGAACCTAAAAAAAGGATAACAGCCCAGCAGAAATTACCTGTTTTTCGAGCCCCCGTTATAGGTTCTATCCATATATGTTCTGATCGACAACTCATACTTTATCCAGTTGCTTTTTTTTTGACAAAATACCCCAAATGAATTTGACTTTAGTCCTTTTGTTTCCGAAGTAACCCGCATCAACTAGTACTAGTTTGATGTGAACCTTTAGGAGTAATTCATTAAATTGGTTAGATCTAAACTAATAACATACCCTTCGTATGATCTCACTAAAGATAGCCACATGCATATAGATAGACCAACTTTACAGTTCAGCCATCCGCCGATTCGGGTCTATTTGAAAATCGCTAGAATATAGTATTTTCTGGAGACATAAGAGTTTTTCGGCGGAAGCCGCTTATACCAATTTGTCTAAATGGATATCTGTGTTATGATACAAGCGTAAATTTTGAAAAAAAATAGATGAGAATTTGTGCCATCGGCTCTAAACAATCTTGTTTTTTTGAACATGAAGAAATAAAGAAGCCATTGCGATTGCCGGAAATACTAGGCCTACTAAAGGGACCAAAACAGAGGGAAAGTTAAGAGTTGTCATAGAATGGGTACCTCAATTTACTATTTGTACCTGTTATTTTTATTTAGATTTTATATTTATTATTTATAATATAAAGATATCTTATTATATATAAAGAATAAAGATATCTTATTATAATTTGATAATTCTAAATTGTAATTATTTTTACTTTACTTAATATCTATTCTATTAAGTATAGATATAAGTATATATCTAAGTGAGTATATAATGTAGTTTTTCATTTCATCTTTCTACATGAAAGATTTGAAAGAATATGGATGAGATATTATTTTATTCATTTTTTGCTCTTGGCTTCGAATTTCATTTACTAAGCACTTCAAAATAAATTTCTATTTATATCCAAGGGTTTGTTAGAATGCCATACAGCAGGATTCTTAGTAAAAATAAGATTATCGTAAGATATAGAAAGATAAAAAATTCTCTATTTTATATATTAGATTTTAATTTCATTATATATGATGAGAAGAAGATATTTTTTATTTGCCTAATTTCACGAAAATAAGAATTTCATTTTTTATCTTGTTGATAGAGGCTTCTTGATCAATAATCAGAAATATAGAAAAAGGGGCAGATTTTTGATTTTCTGTGACTTTTGATTCTTTGATACAATTAGATCTTATATCAACAAAGACAACCCTATTCATCTAATTTTGATTCAAAGGAAAGAAAGTGTGGAGTTGAAATAACTCACTCAGAACGCTTTTTAAAGGATTACGTGGTACGATTAGATCGAATAAGCCCTTCTGGAATAAATACTCAGACGCTTGTGAACCGTCGGGTACTGTTTTATTCAATGTTTGTTCAATTACTCTTTTACCCGCAAAGGCAATGTAGGCATTGGGTTCGGCAATAATGATATCCCCCAACATACCAAAACTAGCTGTCACCCCACCGGTAGTAGGAGATGTAAGGATTGGTACATAGAATAACTTTTTGTTTGATTGATAATCATATAAAGCAGAAGATA